TCATAATGGAAAGGAACATTTGCCTATTTATATAACAGATCGTATGGTAGGTCACAAATTGGGAGAATTTGCACCTACTCTGAATTTCCGGGGGCATGCGAGAAACGATAATAAATCTCGTCGTTAATATATTAATTAATAAAGTGGATATGGGTGCTCATCGTTTATTGGTGGGAGGTGAACCTTATGATAAAGAGTGACCCAGATGTAGAAGTATACGCTTTAGGTCAACATATACGTATGTCTGCTCATAAAGCGCGAAGAGTAATTGATCAGATTCGTGGGCGTCCCTACGAGGAAACACTTATGATACTAGAACTCATGCCTTATCGAGCGTGTTATCCCATTTTAAAATTAGTTTATTCTGCAGCAGCAAATGCTAGTCACAATATGGGATTCAACGAAACGGCTTTAATCATTAGTCAAGCCGAAGTTAATGAAGGTACTAGCATGAAAAAGTTAAAACCCCGAGCCCGAGGACGTAGTTATCCGATAAAAAGACCCACCTGTCATATAACTATTGTATTGAAAGATACATCTAAAGAGAAAAACTATTTCATATGGTTAAGAAAATATGGATGGGTATATAAAGATAAGTATAAAGATGTCAGAGAGAGGTATCTATATATGATGGATCATATGCTATATCGTAACAGAATGACGTGGGCTAATAGAGAAATGATATGGCCTTATAGAGATAGCGAGGTGCTATGGGACAAAAAATAAATCCACTCGGTTTCCGACTTGGTACAACCCAAAGTCATCATTCTGTTTGGTTTGCACAACCAAAAAGTTATTCCGAGGGTCTCCAGGAAGATCAAAAAATACAGGATTGTATCAAGAATTATGTACAAAAAAATAGGAAAATATCCTCGGGTGCCGAGGGAATTGCACGCATAAAGATTAAAAAAAGAATCGATCTGATCCAGGTCATAATATATATGGGATTCCCAAAATTGTTCATAGAGGGCAGCCCGCGAGGAATTGAAGAATTACAGAGCAATGCACAAAAAGAATTTCATTCTGTGAACCAAAAACTTAACATTGCTATCACAAGAGTTGAAAAACCGTATGGACAACCTAATATTCTTGCAGAATTTATAGCCGAACAATTAAAGAATAGAGTTTCGTTTCGAAAGGCAATGAAAAAAGCTATTGAATTAACTGAAAAAGCAGATACAAAGGGAATTCAAGTACAAATTGCAGGGCGTATCGACGGAAAGGAAATAGCACGTGTCGAATGGATCAGAGAAGGTAGGGTTCCCCTACAAACCATTCGAGCCAAAATTGATTATTGTTCCTATACAGTTCGAACTATCTATGGGGCATTAGGAATCAAAATTTGGATATTTGCAGACGAGGAATAATGGGCCTTTCGTTGTCTTTCTGTTCCATCCATCCGGCAATTGAATAAAAAATCACAAACTCGTTCATTTTTTTCCGTTCAATCAAAAAAATGAGAATTTTTTCGAATTCTTAATTCTATAGGGTTGAATAACAATTCGATTGACTCCATCTCCATATAATTGCTATGCTTAGTGTGTGACTCGTTGGTTTTTTATTTAGAGTTAGGTTAGGATTAAAAAACAAAGGGCCATCCCCTAGTATGAACTAATAACTATATAACTAATAACCAGCTCATTGCTTCGTATTATCTGGATCCAAGGAACCAGTCGCTATATGATGTATTGATCATATTGTTGTAGCAACTGAAGCATTTTTTTTTACATAAAAGAAAAATCAATCTATAAGGTTGTGAAGCAAAAACAAAGGGATATGGATAAATGGAGGGGTGAGAGAAAGAAAGAAAAAGAATAGCAATGATATATGATTCCAATATGTATGGTCTATGAACTATCTTATAAAAGGCAATGTAATAAAGCATTAATGTATTCGTCCATAATTAATAATTAGATTCGATGAATATGAATACAATTTATACGAAAAATAAAAAAGAATAAAGAGCGCCGAGTCAATAAAGACTGAGAAGATTGATTCAGGAACAAATTTTATTAGGAGCTCCATTGCAGAGTTCGGGCCTAGTCATTAATCGAGAAGCGATGGGAACGACAGAACCTGTGACTGAGGAAGATTCCCTTGAAAACGAATCCTAATGATTCATTGGGTGGGATGGCGGAACGAGCCAAGAACCAATTCATTTATTCTGATAGGTCATGGAACGCCCCTACGAATGAAAGGGATGTTGAAAGAGCAAATATTCGCCCGCGAAAGCCTTACTGGATTGCTAAGTTTTGGGCAATTCAATAAAAATAAATAAAATAAAGGTAAAAATAAATGAAGATTCATTAATTATAAAATGGAATTTCTCATTTTATTTTATTCCTACGTGTACGTGACAGATTATATCTCAAAAAATTCCATGATTCATTATTCATTCAATTCAAAATATATACAATATTATTGAATCGTTTCATTCGCGAGGAGCTGGATGAGAAGAAACTCTCATGTCCAGTTCTGCAGTAGAGATGGCATTGAGAAACAACCATCAACTATAACCCCAAAAGAACCAGATTTCGTAAACAACATAGAGGAAGAATGAAGGGAATATCTTATCGAGGCAATCGAATTTGTTTCGGCGGATACGCCCTTCAGGCACTTGAACCCGCTTGGATCACATCTAGACAAATAGAAGCGGGGCGACGAGCCATGGCACGATATGCGCGTCGTGGTGGAAAAATATGGGTACGTATATTTCCAGACAAACCTGTTACAGTAAGGCCTACCGAAACACGTATGGGTTCGGGGAAAGGATCTCCCGAATATTGGGTATCCGTCGTTAAACCGGGTCGAATACTTTATGAAATGGGTGGAGTATCAGAAATTGTAGCCAGAGAAGCTATTTCTATAGCTGCGTCCAAAATGCCTATACGAACTCAATTCGTTATTGCGGGATAGGGATATGGAACGAAAGGAAAGGGGCCTTGTGATGAAAAAACCGCAGTTTTTTTATTTCTGGACAAACAATCTTTCTTCTTTTTTTCTTCGCCCTTTAGTTAGTTAGCATTGAAAGAAAAAAGAGAAAAATAATAAGAATGATATGATTCAACCTCAGACCTATTTAAATGTAGCGGACAACAGCGGGGCTAGAGAATTAATGTGTATTCGAATCATAGGAGCTAGTAATCGCCGATATGCTCATATTGGTGACGTTATTGTTGCTGTAATCAAAGAAGCAGTTCCCAATATGCCTCTACAAAGATCAGAAGTGATCAGAGCTGTAATTGTACGTACATGTAAAGAACTCAAACGTGACAATGGTATGATAATACAATATGATGACAATGCAGCAGTTGTCATTGATCAAGAAGGAAATCCCAAAGGAACTCGAGTTTTTGGTGCGATCGCTCGGGAATTGAGACAGTTGAATTTTACTAAAATAGTCTCATTAGCTCCTGAGGTATTATAAATAGATTCTAAATAAATACTAATAGATGAAAACATAATAAAACATAAAAAAAGGGAGGTTCATAGTAAGATATCTGAACTGAATTAGATTCCATTAATTAGTAGAATGCATTAGTAGATTGTTTCTCACGCATATACCTTTAATAATTCATGAAAAAAAAAGAGTAGAGCATGCTGATTATATAAAAACCCGGAGGCACAAATAATTATAGTTCATCATGGGTAGGGACACTATTGCCGAAATAATAACTTCTATACGAAATGCTGACATGGATAAAAAAGGAACGGTTCGAATAGCATCTACAAATATCACTGAAAACATTGTTAAAATACTTCTACGCGAAGGCTTTATCGAAAATGTGAGAAAACATCGAGTAAGCAAGAAATATTTCTTGGTTTCAACTCTGCGACATAGAAGGAATAGAAAAGGGCCATATAGAACTGTTTTAAAACGTATCAGCCGACCCGGCCTACGAATCTATTCCAACCATCAACGAATTCCTAGGATTTTAGGAGGAATGGGTATTGTAATTCTTTCGACTTCTCGAGGTATAATGACAGACCGAGAGGCTCGACTAGAAGGAATCGGGGGAGAAATTTTGTTATATATATGGTGATCTTTATGATCTACGAATTGCATCCGTAGGAAAACTTCCTATTTTTTTTTGAAAAAAGAGGAAAGGTTGTCTAATATCACTCCTACTCCATGAGTTGATAATTAAAGGGGTTACCTGGAATGAAAGAAAAAAAATGGATTCATGAAGGTTTAATTACTGAATCACTTTCCAATGGTATGTTTCGGGTTCGTAGTGACTTTTCAACATTCCTCTCGTTCGGATACAATCGGAGGTTCAAAATTTCAAGAGACTTATTTTCTTTTCTTCGAAGGAGTAGATTCAAAATTTAAATAAAATTAAGGAGAAACAA